TTAGTCCGAAAGCGCCATGAAGAGCAACAAAAGCCCACAGACCACCTAATTGACACCAACGGGTAAAATCCCCTTGTGCTTCAGGGCCCCATAGTAACAACAAAGAGTGTGATAAACTATTAGCAGGAGTAGAAACTGCTGCGGTTAAGAAATTGCAGCCTTCCAAATAAGAACTGGCCAAACCATGAGTATACCATGAAGTTACAAAGGTTGTACCTGTAAACCAACCCCCTAAAGCGAAATATGCACAAGGAAAGAGCAATAGACCGGACCAACCTACAAAAACAAAACGGTCCCTCCGTAACCAGTCATCCATAATATCAAATAAATCTTTTTCATCTTTGGTAAATTTACCAAGAGCTATAGTCATAGTGATCCTCCTATTCAACTATTTCAACCATTTTAGAACACCTCATAGTACGGAGTCCAAGGATTCGACCATTTACGTATGATTTTTTTCTCCTACATTGACTCTTACAATGGGTTTCGAAGATAAACTTTATTGGTTAATAAATTGACTTTACTTTTTGCTAACCGCAATTCAATTATTCTTTAATTCTTTAACGAGTCTGAATAAGCACCTAACCCATGAATTGTCTTCTAGCTCATCAAGCAAATAAATATCAAACAAAATAGAATTTTATCATTTTTAAAAGAACTCTTCAAGTTCAAGGAAGAAGCAATATTCTTTCTCGCAACTAACTTATTCTTGTTCCTGAGATTAAGAATTAATAAATCTCTTGAGATATTGAATTTATATGGATATGGATGCTACGAGAATCTTATGTTATATAGTCTTATCTTATATAGTATAGAATACTATATTCTAGTATTTCTAGTATTTTATGTCTTTACTTTATTTACTTTAAATGAATAAAAAACTTCAGAGTTTCTCTTTTTAGTTTGCTGGGTTGAGGAAAGAATGCAAGATTTTTTAGTTACTAGTTTTACCTAACTTCTAACTTAAAGACCCGAAATGCTAGTTTTTTCTCGCCTGTTTTTTACATCACATTGTCGAAACAAAAGTATGAGATGTGTCGATCTAAAAATAGTCGGTACCTCAAGTTATGACCTAATAAATATATCTAAATATTATTCTCCTCTAGAATCAAAGAAAGGTAGAGAAAAAGGGTTTTTCCGTGGGATTTCGAACAAACTTTTCCCTTACTTCATAGAGAAGGTAAGGAATAGCTAATTTATTCTTATTGAATATATAGGAATACAAAAATGGAATAGGAAATATCGACAAATTAGTGCACAGTACAAATAAATTAAACAAAAGTGGGGCGCGCCCTTCCAATTTAATTTTTATCTAATTTTATTATCAGAATAGTGGATATTGTACTACTTCAATAGGCCAGGTCTACTTACTTTTCCCCTTTAATTTGGTTATTTCTAGTCTTTACAATGTATTAGAAATAATTGAAAAAAAAAAGAGGAATATTGGGTGGGTTATTCAATATATGCCTTCTATAATTATTATTATAGAATAAATGTTCCATTTTATAATTACCTAGTAGGTATTATACTTATAATACAATATTATATAGTTCTTTCCTTTTTTCGTAAAAAAAAGCAAGAAGCAAGTATATTCTACATTTAAATATGAATACTACGATTCGCGTTTTATGAAAAAGAAAAAAAGTAAAAAGCCTCTTATCGGATTTGAACCGATGACTTACGCCTTACCATGGCGTTACTCTACCACTGAGTTAAAGGGGCCTAATAGAATTCCTGAATGAGTCACTATGTGGATAAGATCTTCCTCTCTCCCTATATTACATAACATATGTATTATAGGCTATACAGATCTACTAATCTACTATATAAATAATAAATATAATAGAGTAACTTTTTCGCGACTAGTGGCTATTTACGGAAAAATAAAGTTGATTTACTAGAATATTTACTATAAATAGAAAATAAAATGTATATAATATAAGTATTTTTTGATCTTTTTAACCCGTCCCTTCAATGAACTAAGTCGAGCCTCAATCTTTCTTTTATGAAATTGATACCTATCAGACCAAAAATCACTTGATACACGTACCTACTAATAATTCGACGACATAGATCATAGATATTTCATTAAATCATATGATTTAAGCGTGTGCTGGAGAAGATTTATTCGTCCGATTAATCAATAAAAAACAATTTACTAAATTTTCTCGCTTTTTTTATCCAAGATTTATCCTTTTAAAATTATAGGGTTTATTACGAAGGCACATTTCGTCTTAAAAGTGGACTGGACAAAATCTAATTGAAAGTTGGATTTTGGGGTGTATAAACCATTCCACAAAGGAACCCCTTCCCTTGTATTTAATTATATTAAAAAGAAATTTTTTAAGTTTTATAGAAATTGAATTTATAATAAATAGAGCTTCTTTTATGTATAATAATAATCATGGTTTTATATATCGAGAATGTCGGAAGGATTTCTTGGGTTGAATGATATTATTACAGCCTATTAACTCTATTGACAATTTAGAAAAACTGTTGGTACTATACTCATAGTATGATTGATGGCGGTCAGACACGTATGCCCCCATCGTCTAGTGGTTCAGGACATCTCTCTTTCAAGGAGGCAGCGGGGATTCGACTTCCCCTGGGGGTAGGGTACTACAAAAGGAAGTTGCTCGTGCATTATCTATCAGTATAAAACAGTATAAAATGGAAATTATTTTTCCTGGGTCGATGCCCGAGCGGTTAATGGGGACGGACTGTAAATTCGTTGGCAATATGTCTACGCTGGTTCAAATCCAGCTCGGCCCAAGAATTCGCTCATAGATCGTCAGATCTAAATTGTTGTTTTCGCGAAGGCAGTATACGTGGGAATAAAATAATTTCTTTTTATAGATAATAGATAATTTTTTTTAGATACTAAAATGATCTCGATTCATATCAGTATCTGTAAATATAAATAAAGTCTAAGGAAACGCTATTTTTTTATTGAAAGAGTGATGAAAGAGTGACGATTTTGAACTACTGAAAGGATTATTAGTAAGGCAAAATGCAATTTGTGTTCCCTATCACTAAAAAGAAAGTGCATAGCCATGTTGGTATCACTATATAACGTGTGTCTCTGTTATACCACGAAAAAGTAGGGTTGACTTCAACCATAAAAATATTGATGCGGTATACCTAATTTCCCTGGGATTGTAGTTCAATTGGTCAGAGCACCGCCCTGTCAAGGCGGAAGTTGCGGGTTCGAGCCCCGTCAGTCCCGACGGATCAAAAAAACAGATCAATTCATCTATACATTTTTTTCTGGCAAAAGAAGTCCACCGAAATGAATCGTATTTCAGCTATTCAACCTTCTCAATCTCAATAGGTATTTTTTAGTTATTTCTTACCAAATACCAAAGATATACAAATATATCAAATGTAATTATATTACTTCAACTAGTACTGATTGGTGGGGAGAGGTGTAGAAGTGCATTTGTATAATTGTTGGGAACATCATATTTTGGAACATAAAATTCCGGATTCCAGGGGATAGTGTACTGCGTCTAATTTCCAAATTTATTGCCTCCATCTAATGGGATAGAGTATCATATGTTTCTCGGGAGCACCTGCACAACTAGAATTCATTTATTGTATACTACAATATTCAATTTTAGTTACCCCGAAAAAAGTTTTCATATGAAAACTTTTTTAATTGATATTTCTAGCTCTGCAGTCTCAATGACTCAAACTAACTCCTTTTTAAAAATCTATCTCAGTCAAATTTTACACCGAACGTTTAATGTATGCTAGCAAGAAAAGATAATATTAAGAAAAGAAAGATCAAACAAGTTATTCGTGCGATAATGAATAATTTTTTCCTTTTTATCTTAGTAACTAGTTAAATTAAGGGTACTGTCGATAAAAGAACAAAGTCTATAAAATGAAATAATTTGAGAGAAGATTATAACCGGAATTTTGCTTTTTCACATTTTTCTTTTTCTTGTAAGAAAAAGAAAATTATATCCTAAAAATAAAAAAGGAGCTTCGAGTTTAACCACCCCCTTTTTATTTTCCTTTTATTGTTGTTATTTTTTATGGGTATGGGGTCAATGCAATGGAAGTGTAAACCGGTCGGATGAAGTATCATCCGATGATTGTCCAAGGAAGATTTTAGGTTACGGATATAAAATAAAAAAATATTTCTTGATTCGATTCCGAATTCGATTGAGTATGGATAAAGGAGCTTCCTATGTTATACTATTTAATTAGCGACGACGAAGTAATTTGATAGTCCAGCTATTGTTATTCATAATATTGATGCGAGTCAATATCATTGAGATGTAATTCATCCCGTTGAATTTACAGGCGAATTTTTTTATCTCTATGGGATTAAATCCCGAGTTATTACGAAGTAAAAACAAAATAGATTATGGAAGTAAATATTCTCGCATTTATTGCTACTGCACTCTTCATTCTAGTTCCGACTGCTTTTTTACTTATTATATATGTAAAAACGGTTAGTCAAAACGATTAATCAATCTGAATTTTCTTAGGTGTTTATCTGATTTAACTACGCAGGCTAAAATCAACAGTATTCTATGAGATTTGATAATATAGATGGTAGAAAGATTGATATCTTTCTACCATCTATATTATCTATTAGATTGGCTTTTGTCGTGTATAAAGTTGTACGGTATAAAGATACCGGCTTTATCTAGATCAATCCAAAAAAATAAAAAAGTCACTTTTACGATGTAAATTCCGATATGTCTTAGTATTTAAAAGTGAAATCCCAGTATCCATCGAAAAATACAAATAATATAATACTAAATAGTCTGTTGTGCCTTATTGTTCCGATATATGTCTGAAAAAAAGTCCTGCGGCGAAACAGAGAATTTAGGAAAACGAAAAGTTCTTATGATCCCTACCCGTATCCCTTTCCGAAATACAAACATGGGAAGCATTTAAATATCTGTTTCATTGACATTATTCTAATGAATGTTCAAACAAAACCCTTTCTATAAAACAACTGAGAAAGTTTGATTCCTTACCCCAATTACATTAATTGTAATTCTAGAGTCCACTTCTTCCCCATACTACGAGTGAAAGAGAAAATGTAAAGACTACCATTAAAGCAGCCCAAGCGAGACTTACTATATCCATGTGAATTATGTCCCCAATCTCTATGAATATGAAGGAATTTTTCCAGTCTTGTTCTCTAATAATAGTGAAATCCGGGGTGCATAGTCAAAAGGGGGGGTCTTACCCCAAACTTTTTATTTATTGAATCAATCCAATAAAGGCACTTATAAAAAATTTTATGATCATTATGATTTTAAGGATAATGGGGAAAGATAAAGCACAAGCAAAATCTGCATCTATCACACACATACCTCTATTTTTTTTTATTTTTGATTTGATCTATATTTCGTCTCTGTTAAAAAAAAGGAGAGACAGTCGTTTACACAGGGGTTACTGACCCTAAGTTTTTTGCCACTTTTAGATAGAATATATATATAAACGTTACATATAAATATCTTTCGTGAAACACAACCCCCTATATGCTTCGAATCAACCGTGTACCCACGGCCACGTCCCCTCAGCTGAAGAATTTTTCAGGGAGTTTCGGTCTTTTTTTGTTGATCAGGCGACACCCGGATTTGAACCGGGGAAAAAAGGATTTGCAGTCCTCCGCCTTACCACTCGGCCATGTCGCCAAAAAATAGATGATAATCTTACCTCCTTTTGGTTGGAGGTGGATTACTGAACTTATTTTTTTTACTTGCATCTAGAATCTCATTTGCCTTAACTAAAAGAAATCATTCCCCTTTTATTAGAGATTGATTGTATAGTCTTAGCAACTCTGCAATGCCGCAAAAACTTCCCCTATACTTTCTATTGAGAAGGCAAATTTATTAAAAATTGGAACCATTAACTATTGACTTGTGACTTGACTGCACATTCATGAATGATTCTTAAATTTGGATCACAAATTATGTTTCCCTAATGCAAAAATAAAGTCGAAATAATAGCTTAACTAGTTATTATTAATTCTTTTAAATTTTTCTTAATTTTTATCTATTTCGATTTTATTAAATATAATATATGTAATTTTATATATGTAAAGTAAACCCCGGAACCAGAACAGAACTTACCCAGATATATAATGGAATATTTTTTATTTAATATATTATGCCTATAGGGGGAATTATCAGAAACTATCGTATTTCGATTTTTCATTAAAGCGGTTAACGAAAAAAGTAAAAATTTGGATAAAACACCGACTGCGTTGCCTGCCCCGAATAGAATTGCAAAAAGGGTTAGACGATTTTTTATTTTCGGGCTATAGAGAAGATAGCTATACATATTTACTAAATACAACTAAATATAACTCGCTTACCAAATGTATTTTATGAATTCTAGTTCATAAAATAGGTCAAAGTTTCTATTTATTTTCTCAGCACATCTTTTTTACAATGAAATACAAAAGAAAAATACAAAAGAGGAATAAGTAATAAAAAAATCAACGTTGGACAATTTCTGATTATTAAATCTTTATCTTGGCGAACAGATAAAATATCGAATCCTTTTCTTTTAGGGTATCCAATCGGATTGGAATCTGTAATATCAGTATAATAGTAGTAATTGAATCACTTTTGGTCTGATATAGTAAATCTGAGGACTATAATTTTCGTTCCAAAAATGTTTTCTCAATTCCTTTTATCTTTTCATCTTACAAATTAAATTCAAAAATTTTACTGGAGTAGAAAATTATCCCCATTCATACATATTTTATACTTTTCATATTGGGTAAAATTTTATGTGATTCAGTAAACAGAATATAAATTCCAGCGGCATTGGGTCGAGCTATATGATTCGATGAAGAATGCGCTAATAAGGGGTTTTTCTATAAATGGGAAATTCAGTTCAAATGTTCCGGAATGGAAGTGAGGGAATGGCGACAATACCTGGTCTCAATCAGATACAATTTGAAGGGTTTTGTAGGTTCATTGATCAGGGCTTGACGGAAGAACTTTATAAGTTTCCCAAGATTGAAGATACAGATCAAGAAATTGAATTTCAATTATTTGTGGAAACATCTCAATTGGTGGAACCTTTTCTAAAAGAAAGAGATGCTGTGTATGAATCACTTACATATTCTTCTGAATTATATGTCTCCGCGGGGTTAATTTGGAAAACCAGTAGGGGTATGCAAGAACAAACAATTTTTATTGGAAACATTCCTGTAATGAATTCTCTGGGAACTTTTATAGTAAACGGAATATACAGAATTGTGATCAATCAAATACTGCAAAGTCCCGGTATTTATTATCGGTCAGAATTGGACCATAACGGAATTTCAGTCTATACCGGCACCGTAATATCAGATTGGGGAGGAAGATCAGAATTAGAGATTGATAGAAAAGCAAGGATATGGGCTCGTGTGAGTAGGAAACAGAAAATATCTATTCTAGTTCTATCATCAGCTATGGGTTCGAATCTAAGAGAAATTCTAGAGACTGTTTGCTATCCTGAAATTTTCTTGTCTTTCCTAACGGACAAGGAGAAAAAAAAAATTGGATCAAAAGAAAATGCCATTTTAGAGTTTTATCAACAATTTGCTTGTGTAGGTGGTGACCCGGTATTTTCTGAATCCTTATGTAAGGAATTACAAAAAAAATTCTTTCAACAAAGATGCGAATTGGGAAGGATTGGTCGACGAAACATGAATCATCGACTTAATCTTGATATACCCCAAAATAATACATTTTTGTTACCGCGAGATGTATTAGCAGCTGCAGACCATTTGATTGGAATGAAATTTGGAATGGGTACGCTTGACGATATGCATCATTTGAAAAATAAGCGTATTCGTTCTGTGGCGGATCTCTTACAAGATCAATTTGGATTGGCGCTGGTTCGTTTAGAAAATGTTGTTCGAGGAACTATATGTGGAGCAATTAGGCATAAATTAATACCGACCCCTCAGAATTTGGTAACTTCAACGCCATTAACAACCACTTATGAATCTTTTTTTGGATTACATCCATTATCTCAAGTTTTGGATCGAACGAACCCATTGACCCAAATAGTTCATGGGAGAAAATTGAGTTATTTGGGCCCTGGAGGATTGACAGGACGAACTGCTAGTTTTCGTATACGCGATATTCACCCTAGTCACTATGGGCGTATTTGCCCAATTGACACGTCTGAAGGAATCAATGTTGGACTTATCGGATCCTTAGCAATTCATGCCAGGATTGGTTCTTGGGGGTCTCTAGAAAGCCCGTTTTTTGAAATTTCTGAGAAATCAAAAAGGGTCCAGATGCTTTATTTATCACCAAGTAGAGATGAATACTATACGGTAGCGGCAGGAAATTTTTTGGCCTTGAATCGAGGTATTCAGGAAGAGGCGGTTGTTCCAACTCGCTACCGCCAAGAATTCCTGACTAGCGCATGGGAAGAGGTTCATTTTAGAAGTATTTTTCCCTTCCAATATTTTTCTATTGGAGCTTCCCTCATTCCTTTTATCGAGCATAATGATGCGAATCGCGCTTTGATGAGTTCGAATATGCAACGCCAAGCCGTTCCTCTTTCTCATTCCGAGAAGTGCATTGTTGGAACGGGGTTGGAACGCCAAGCGGCTCTCGATTCAGGGGTTCTCGCTATAGCCGAACATGAGGGAAAAGTTATTTCTATAGATACTGACAAGATCGTTTTATCGGGTAATGGATATACTTTAAACATTCCTTTAGTTATATATCAACGTTCCAACAAAAATACTTGTATGCATCAAAAAGCCCAGATTACGCAGGGTAAATGTATAAAAAAGGGACAACTTTTAGCGGATGGTGCCGCCACGGTTGGGGGCGAGCTTGCTCTAGGAAAAAACGTAGTAGTAGCTTATATGCCATGGGAAGGTTACAATTTTGAAGATGCTGTACTCATCAGTGAACGCCTTGTATATGGAGATATTTATACTTCTTTTCACATACGCAAATATGAAATTCAGACTCATGTGACAAGTCAAGGTCCTGAAAGATTAACTAACGAAATACCCCATTTAGAAGCCCATTTACTTCGTAATTTAGACAAAAATGGAATTGTGCTGCTTGGAGCGTGGGTAGAGACAGGCGATATTTTGGTAGGTAAATTAACGCCTCAGATGGCAAAAGAATCATCCTATGCCCCGGAAGATAGATTATTACGAGCTATACTTGGCATTCAGGTATCTACTTCAAGGGAAACTTGTCTAAAACTACCCATAGGTGGTCGGGGCCGAGTTATTGATGTGAGATGGATACAGAAAAAAGGAGGTTCTAGTTCTAATCCGGAAACGATTCGTGTATATATTTCACAGAAGCGAGAAATAAAAGTAGGTGATAAAGTAGCTGGAAGACATGGAAATAAAGGTATCATTTCAAAAATTTTACCTAGACAAGATATGCCTTATTTGCAAGATGGAAGACCTGTTGATATGGTCTTTAACCCTCTAGGAGTACCTTCACGAATGAATGTAGGACAAATTTTTGAATGTTCACTCGGATTAGCGGGAGGTTTGCTAGGCAAACATTATCGAATAACACCTTTTGATGAGAGATTTGAACAAGAGGCTTCGCGAAAACTGGTGTTTTCGGAATTATATGAGGCCGGTAAGCAAACAGCGAATCCCTGGGTATTTGAACCCGAGTATCCGGGAAAAAGCAGAATATTTGATGGAAGAACAGGCGATCCTTTTGAACAACCTGTTATAATAGGGAATCCTTATATCTTGAAATTAATCCATCAAGTTGATGATAAAATCCACGGACGTTCTAGTGGACATTATGCACTTGTTACACAACAACCCCTTAGAGGAAGGGCCAAGCAGGGGGGACAACGGGTAGGAGAAATGGAAGTTTGGGCTCTCGAAGGATTTGGTGTTGCTCATATTTTACAAGAGATGCTTACTTATAAATCTGATCATATTAGAGCTCGCCAGGAAGTACTTGGGACTACGATCGTCGGAGGAACAATACCTAACCCCGAGGATGCTCCAGAATCTTTTAGATTG